TCAATTCTTTTTAAGAAAATTTGTCAAATAGTGATTTTCTTATTTTATTTTAGCAAAAAAAGCAAATTTTTCAAATCAAAAAAGTAATAGTTCTTATTTTAGAATAACAAATTTTAGCAAAAAAAGCAAATTAATAGGAAATATATATATACATGATATAATCTACACACTCAAATTAGATTAGGTTTGATTCATAGATATTCTTTCCATTATTTTAGAAACTCTATGAGTCGTATGTTTGTTACAATAGCGACAAAATTTTCTCAATTCTAATAAATTGGGTGTATTGAAACGATTCGTTTGAGTAATATATCTAGAAATACCCATTGATTTTTTATTGACACTTCTTCGAACAAACCTAGTAACTCTTAAAAGAACTCTGATTATTACACGACAACTAGTACATTCTGTAAAAGCTCTGACTCTTACATCTTTATTGTCAGTCATGAACCTCCTTTATATCTTTTGATTGGTTTACTTTATATCTTTTTATTGGTTTAACTTTCCTATTTTCGGTTTTTGAATCGAAAAAGAAAAAAAAATCAATAAGAATTCTTAACAAGTTATTACATTTCAAAAGATTTTTTTGAAATTCTTTATCTAGTTAATTACATATGTATTTTTTTAAGTTAAGTATAAGTAATAAAAAATAGAATCAAAATGAAGGAATACAATTTCTTTCTAACTATCTAGTTTTATTCTAAACCCTCATAACTTACTTATTTCAGTCTCTTTTTTTCGACTATGATTTCGTGTAGCTTACGCTAGACTTAGGTTTTGATTCAGATATCATTTGATTATTTCATTTATACTACTTATTACATTTTCATTTATACTACTTATTACATTTCAAAAGATTTTTTTGAAATTATCTAGTTAATAGCTAAAAAGCCTTCTTCCTTATTAATAATATCCATTATTCTAGAACAGAATTTGATAAAAGAAGCTTTTTTGCAATAGAAACAAAGATGGGGAAAGAGTTACCTCTTGCTAAGGCAAAGCCTTTATTTAATGAAATTCTTTATTCTTTCATTAAGAACTAATCCAATCTCCCCAAGTAGGATTCGAACCTACGACCAATCAGTTAACAGCCGACCGCTCTACCACTGAGCTACTGAGGAACAACGGCAGATTCTACCTCTTAGAGTTCAACTTTTGTTCTCAACCCATAAACAATATAAGTCCCAAGCTTCCTTCGTAACTCCCGGAACTTCGTCGTAGTGTCCCCCTTCCATGTCTCATTTCATATATGGAAGATAGTATTCTCATATCATCAATATTTTTCTATTATACTAGAATATATATGCAAGATGATATTTGCATATAATCAATATATGACTCTCTCGAATATATATGTCAAACATCTTTTTTTTTTGAATCCATTCTGTCTTACTCTATGAAAAAAGCCTTCCAATCTATGTATCAAATAGAAGAAAAAGGAATGAAGACAAGAAATCATGGATTTTCACCTTTCCTTATTCAAGTAAATCAAAGATATGCATTTTTTCGTTGAAACTAGAAGGCCAAACGGCTGTAGATTCGGGGTTTTCACTTATAGCTGAGCATCAGGGAAAGGTCCTTTATACTGATAGTCAAAAGATCCTTTTTTCAAGGAATGGGAATACTGAAAGTATTCCTTTAGTTAAGTATCAAGATTCCAACAAAAAAACTTTGATCCATCAAAAACCCCGGGTTCAGGGAGGTAAATGCGTTAAAAAAGGTCAAATTTTGGCGGACGGTGCCGCTACAGTTGATGGGGAACTCGCTTTAGGAAAAAACATATTAGTAGCTTATATGCCATGGGAGGGTTATAATTCTGAAGATGCAGTACTAATTAGTGAACGTCTGATATATGAAGATATTTTTACTTCTTTTTCTATTCGGAGATATGAAATTAAGACTTATATGACAAATCAATTGGTTTGATACGAATAATGGAAGTCGTTTCAGTATGTTAAGGATACCTATGTATCCACAATCTAGATAGAATTCGAAAATAGTCTATTTCCTATACCAATATAGGAATAAAGAAATTCGCAGAATTCTTAAAGACTTTTTTCCTTAATTTCTTTATAAATAGATACAAATATACCCTTTTTTTGTATTGTAAAGGGGTATCCAATCTTTGAATTTTTTTCTTTCTTTTTTCGAATATTTGAGTTATAGCCCTTTTTTTTTTGGAAACTCTGTTGCAGACTTTTGATTTCATCATAGCTATGCTACAGAATTTGAAAAATCTTATTCATTCTTACTGGTATGTATTTTCAATTTTAAGGGATTATATCCCGATAACATGATAGTTTTTAGAAACTCAGACCGGAGGTGCAGAATGCGAACTATCCAAGAACTCGAACTAGATGCGAATAAAGCAAAAAACCTAGTTCGATTGGAAATAAAAAGCCTTTTATAGGAATTTACTGATTTGAATAATTCAGAACTTCAGCATCTCTACCAAGAGATTCATGAGGCAAGACGTTCTACCTATGAACCTGACACATTACCTTATGATGGCGTTATTGCGTTTATGTATTATATTCTAGAAAAATGTGATGAGAATTTCTTTGAATCTATTTCTGATCAAGAGAGATCTCTTATAAGAAAAACATCACATAGGACTATTCCAAACTATTCGTATTTGGTATATCTAAAAGGTGAAATAAAAGAAAAAATAAGAAGATTGGTCAAAGGACAAAATATACCACCATTGCAGAAAGGAAAAAATGTACCAGCTCAGTCTTTTTTTTCTTTTCTAGAAAAGGTTCTTGGGGACGAAATGTTCTTCAAGCCCAAGAAATAATTCTAAGATTTCTGAACCAAAAACTCCAGGTCCTAAAACTGAATAGAAAAGTTTTGGTCATGGTCCTGAAACCAAACAAAGAATTCTAAGATTTCTGAATTCTTAATATTCTTAATTATTAAGAAAATTTTTGTTAATAATTTTCTTATTGGCCAACATAAGCATAATATTGATCCAATTTTTTTTCTCACTGTTACTAAAAAGAGTGAAATGAATCCCCTTAATAAAAATAAAGGGGATTATTCTTGAAAATTATTAGTAGTTAATTTTCAGGTTTCCTTATTTGTCTTATTTTTATGTCGAAAATCCATATATGGACATAGATGGAGTTCACTAAAATCTCATGTGATTTATCAAACAGAATAGAAATTCCACTAGATTGATCTATAGATAGGGATCGTCGATAAATAATGATCAACTAAAGGTATTTTTTTCGATAAAAAGCTACTAAGCTTCAAAATTATTTGGAATGGAAATATGAGGATATCACAATGCTTAATCACATAGAATTGTACAACTTTTACAGTTACAGATTTATCACTAATGCTAACAAAAAATAAATAAGTCCTGTCTTTGTGGGAAAGACCTATTAACGGCCACGGACCTATTAATGGTCAAGATCCTTTTGATTTTAAAGAGTCACTGGAATCAGACTCGTTTAATGAAAAAGAGGATGTTCATTCTGATTCAGAATCAGAAAAGGATATTGATCAAAAGGATATTGATTCTGATTCAGAATCAGAAAAGGAGGAAAAGGATATTGATTCTGATTCAGAATCAGAAAAGGAGGAATCAGATGATAAGGACTATGATTCTGATGAGTCCTATGATTCCGCTGACAAGGACTTTATCTTGTATCAAGAGTTGGAAGAGTTTTTTTAAGAAATCATTTTAGTCCTCTTCTTCACCAGATTGAGCGGTTCATATAATACCATGAAGAAACTAAAACTCTTAATAGGTGTTCTCAATTTACTAGAAGAAATAAACAAGGGTGTTAAGTATTTCAAACCGTCAATCGACGATCCATCAGAGGAGTTGGACCCATCGTATTCACTCCCATTTTCGGAATCCGAGTGGGAAGAAGAGGGGGATTCGCAAATTAATGAGCTCCCTCCGAGCTATCGTTGCGAATTGATTTCTTACTGGATCCGGGGTTCTATTTTCTCAAATAAAATATCGAGAAATCCAAATATCTACCTTTCGGGACCAAAGGTGATAAAATTTCTCCGGAAAATTTGATTTGTCACATAATCAAATCCTTCATTTGATTTGGATAGAATAAAAAAGTAGTATATGAATCAATCCAAATTTTTGTGTGTACTAGATTCAAATAACTGGCATAATTCTGATTTTTTGATTTTTCCTGATCGGAAAAATCATCCATGAAAAAGAAAGAAAAAAGATAGAAAAATTTTGTTATTTATGATCAAAAATTCATTCACTCCTATTATTCCACAAGAAGAAAATAAGGGTTCTGTTGAATTTCAAGTATTCAGTTTCACCAATAAGATACAGAGACTTACTTCCCATTTAGAATTGCACAAAAAAGATTTTTTATCGGAAAGGGGTCTACGAAAAATTCTGGGAAAACGTCAACGGTTGCTGACTTATTTGTCAAAGAAAAATCGAGTACGTTATAATAAATTAATTGATCAGTTGAATATTCGAGAGCCACAAACTCGTTAATTTCATCGTTTGAATTTTTTTTTAGTAGTATTCGATTTTTCATTTTGATGAGCCTCACTTTGAGGAATTCATGGAATAATGAATTCAGGAAGAAAAGATATGACTGTACCGGTTACAAGAAAAGATCTCATGATAGTCAATATGGGTCCTCACCACCCATCAATGCATGGTGTTCTTCGACTGATCCTTACTCTCGATGGTGAAGATGTTATTGATTGTGAACCCATATTGGGCTATTTACACAGAGGAATGGAAAAAATAGCGGAAAACCGAACAATTATACAATATCTACCTTATGTAACACGGTGGGATTATTTAGCTACTATGTTCACAGAGGCAATAACGGTAAATGCACCAGAAAAATTGGAAAATGTTCAAGTACCTCAAAGAGCTAGCTATATCCGAGTTATTATGCTGGAATTGAGCCGTATAGCTTCTCATTTGTTATGGCTTGGACCTTTTATGGCAGATATCGGTGCACAGACTCCTTTCTTCTATATTTTCAGAGAGAGAGAATTGATATACAATCTATTCGAAGCCGCCACAGGTATGCGAATGATGCATAATTATTTCCGCATCGGGGGGGTAGCTGCTGATCTACCTTATGGATGGATAGAGAAATGTTTCGATTTCTGCGATTATTTCTTAACAGTTTTTGTTGAATATCAAAAACTGATTACACGGAATCCCATTTTTTTGGAACGAGTGGAAGGAGTGGGCATTATTGGTGGAGAAGAAGCAGTAAATTGGGGTTTATCCGGTCCAATGTTACGAGCTTCTGGAATCCAATGGGATCTTCGTAAAGTTGATAATTATGAGTGTTACAATGAATTCGATTGGGAAATCCAATGGCAAAAAGAAGGAGATTCATTAGCTCGTTATTTAGTACGAATCGGTGAAATGAGGGAATCCATAAAAATAATTCAACAGGCTCTAGAGGGAATTCCTGGAGGACCCTATGAGAGTTTAGAAGTCCGACGCTTTGATAGAGCAAAGAATTCCGAATGGAATGATTTTGCATATAGATTTATAAGTAAAAAACCTTCACCCAATTTTGAATTGTCGAAACAAGAACTTTATGTGAGAGTGGAAGCCCCAAAAGGGGAATTAGGGATTTATTTGATAGGAGATAATAGTGTTTTCCCCTGGAGATGGAAAATTCGTCCACCCGGTTTTATCAATTTGCAAATTCTTCCTCAGCTAGTTAAAAGAATGAAATTGGCTGATATCATGACGATATTAGGTAGTATAGATATCATTATGGGAGAAGTTGATCGTTGAAATGATAATTGATACGACAGAAGTACAAACTATCAATTCTTTCTCTACATCGGGATTTTTCAAAGAAGTCTATGGACTGATATGGATTGTACCTATTTTGACCCTGCTATTGGGAATCATAATAGGAGTACTAGTAATTGTTTGGTTAGAAAGAGAAATATCTGCAGCGATCCAACAGCGTATTGGGCCTGAATATGCTGGTCCGTTGGGAATTCTTCAAGCTATAGCAGATGGGACTAAATTACTTTTGAAAGAGGATCTCCTCCCATCTCGAGGAGATATTCGTCTGTTTAGTGTCGGACCGTCTATAGCAGTTATATCAGTTCTACTAAGCTATTTAGTAATTCCTTTTGAGTATCGTCTTGTTTTAGCTGATCTCGGTATAGGTGTTTTTTTATGGATCGCCATTTCAAGTATTGCTCCTATTGGTCTTCTTATGTCAGGATATGGATCGAATAATAAATATTCCTTTTCAGGTGGTCTACGAGCTGCTGCTCAATCTATTAGTTATGAAATACCATTAACTCTATGTGTATTATCAATATCTCTACGTGTGATTCGTTGGAATATGAACTTTTACCTCTTTTTCTTCTAAAAATCAAAGAACAAAAAGAGGTTCAATGTATTGAATAGATATTCTCATTTTTTTATTCAGCATTCGGGTTGATGAGTTAAACCAGATAGTTATATGAGTGAAACAAAACAGCTTATCAATTTGTAGTAAGAATAAAAAATCTCATTCCCTATGTACAAGAATCAAGTTGAAGTAAACATAAGTAGCGTAAACTGTTTACCCCAAGATTCCGATTTTTTGATTAGTCATCATATCTTGAAGCGGGTGCAAACAAAAGATCAACTGTATGGAGTTTCTACTACTTTCTTTTATTTATTACTATACCGGCGATCAATCAAAAGTCAGTGGACAGTTAGGAACACCAAGGTACACAAAAGATTAGTAATCGAGATAATGTAAGGTATCAAAAAAGAGGTTTTTCCACATAAAACGAATCATAATAAGGACTTGAAATTTGTAGAAATGATCAAGTAGTACTTCCTTACGATTCCGATCTAGAGTATGCTCCTATTCACTGATTAAAGAAATGACTATCAAGAACGAATTAATCCTTTATTTTTTTTTGAAGTACCCTCCCCTGAGACAGAAGAAGAGGAAAAAAGAAATGGAATGCCATATATGGTATGAATAATAAAAAAAATCTTTCTTTATTCTTTCTTCCATATTCATACATATACAATTCTTATCATGATTCATGAACTAATGCCTAATTCTTTATATTTATTGATATAACGAGTATTTTATTGAAAGATTCAGTTATTACCGAACAAAGAGAGATTCTCATTATAAAGGATAAGATCAATTCGGAAGCAACTTTTTGATTATTCTAGCAGACAGAATTCCATTGGTCTAATTTGGGACTCTCCGATCTATCTTTATTCTGTCTACCCCCAAAGAAAGATGCCGATAATACCGAACTAGTCCTTACATTTTTTGTGGCCATAGAGGAGCCGTATGAAGCTGAGGTTTCATGTACGGTTTTGAAATAGCGATGAAAACAGTCATGTTTTTTTCGACTATGATTATCTAACAGTTCAAGTACAGTTGATATAGTTGAAGCACAGTCCAAATATGGTTTTTGGGGGTGGAATCTGTGGCGTCAGCCTATAGGCTTTCTAGTTTTTCTAATTTCTTCTCTAGCCGAATGTGAGAGATTGCCTTTTGATTTACCAGAAGCAGAGGAGGAATTAGTAGCAGGTTATCAAACCGAATATTCGGGTATCAAATATGCTCTCTTTTATCTTGCTTCTTACCTAAATCTATTAGTTTCTTCATTATTTGTCACAATTCTTTACTTAGGTGGGTGGAATTTCTCTATTCCGTACATATCCATTCCTGAACTTTTTAAAATAAAGAAAATGGCTGGAATTTTTGGAATGACAATTGGTATCTTTATTACATTAGCTAAGGCTTATTTGTTTCTCTTCATTTCTATCACAACAAGATGGACTTTACCTAGGATGAGAATAGACCAGTTATTAAATCTTGGATGGAAATTTCTTTTACCTATTTCTCTAGGTAATCTTTTATTAACAACTTCTTCTCAACTTGTCTCACTATAAATAACAGAATACGATAACAAGATTCTCGATTCATAATATCTCTCAAACAAGAGAAAGAAACTTCCATTTTCTCATTGATATTTACAATATGTTCCCTATGGTAACTGGGTTCATGAATTATGGTCAACAAACAATACGAGCTGCAAGGTACATTGGTCAAGGTTTCATAATTACCTTATCCCACACAAATCGTTTACCTGTCACTATTCAATATCCTTATGAAAAATCGATCATGTCAGAGCGTTTCCGGGGTCGAATCCACTTTGAATTTGATAAATGTATTGCTTGTGAAGTATGTGTTCGTGTATGCCCGATAGATCTACCCCTTGTTGATTGGAGATTGGAAAGAGATATTAAAAAGAAACAATTGCTAAATTATAGTATTGATTTCGGGGTTTGTATATTTTGTGGTAATTGTGTCGAGTATTGTCCAACAAACTGTTTATCAATGACTGAAGAATATGAACTTTCTACTTATGATCGTCATGAATTGAATTATAATCAAATTGCTTTGGGTCGGTTACCAATCTCAATAATTGGAGATTACACAATTCAAACTGTTATGAATTCGACTCAATTCCAAATAGATAAAGAGAATTCCTTTGATTCAAGAACGATTACTAATTACTAAGATTTTTTTTGGTTAGTCAGTAACTACAAAGAAAACTCAAAACTATTGATTGTCGAAAATCACTCTTTGATTGAAACTGACAATCTGTTTTTCGTGATGGGATGATTTCGAAATATACAATTTGAACCACTATTCAAACTAGTCTTTTTTCGGATAAAAATTCTATTTACATTAATCCATATTTCCTTTTCATTCTATGACAAATTTATCATAAACTATATTTTATACAAGAAGAAAATAGGGTAATCCCTTTTCCTTTCCTGGACCTTTTAGTATGGTCATGATATATTTCAATTTCTTTGTTTTTTTTTTACATAATGGATTTACCTCGACCAATACATGATATTCTTGTGGTATTTCTGGGATCAGTTCTTGTATTAGGGGGTCTAGGGGTAGTATTACTTACCAATCCAATTTATTCTGCCTTTTCGTTGGGATTTGTTCTTATTTCGATATCTTTATTCTATATTTCATTGAACTCCTATTTTGTAGCTGCCGCACAGCTCCTTATTTATGTCGGAGCCATAAATGTATTGATCTTATTTGCTGTAATGTTCATGAATACTTCACAATATTCCAAAGATTCCTATCTTTGGACCATTGGAGATGGGGTTACTTCAATGGTTTGTACAACTATTCTTTTTTCACTAATGACTACTATCCTAGATACATCATGGTACGGGATTCTTTGGACTACAAGATCAAACCAAATTATAGAACAGGACCTCATAAATAACGTTCAACAAATTGGGATTCATTTAGCAACAGATTTTTTTCTTCCCTTTGAACTCATTTCTATAATTCTTTTAGTTTCCTTGATAGGAGCAATTACTATGGCTCGACAATAAGAAATACTTAGATTAGAATGATTCCAAATTCTAAGAATTGATAATTCTAAATAAAAAAAATCCAAATTTTTTGTCCCTTTTTACCTCAAATAATAAATAATCGTAAATCTAAATACTAAATAATAATAATTAGAATTAAAAAAAAATATATATATTTTTTTTATCAAAATTGAAAAATTAATTAAGGAGTTAATAAATCATGTTTGAACATACGCTTTTTTTCAGTGTTTATTTATTCTCTATTGGTCTCTACGGATTAATAACAAGTCGAAATATGGTTAGGGCACTTATGTGCATTGAACTTATACTTAATTCTGTTAATTTAAATCTTGTAACTTTTTCTAACATGGTTGATAATCGACAATTAAAAGGAGATATTTTATCCATTTTTGTTATAGCTATTGCAGCTGCTGAAGCTGCTATCGGATTAGCCATTGTTTCATCCATTTATCGTAACAGAAAATCAACTAGTATCAATCAATCAAATTTCTTAAATAATTAATTATTTTTTTTATATCATAGAGATAAATTATTAAAAAGAAACTTAACTTAATTTCAGTACTATATTCTATTCATTTTTTTTTTGTTCAATTTTGGAATTGAATATATTATATTCTTAGTGAAATAAGAAAAACCAATTCGTGAAAAATTCGTATTTAGTACGTATAATTTTAATTAATCTAGTAATTTTTGTTGAGATCAAATTCTTAATCTTTTGGCCTTTTTTTTAATTTAAATACCATTCCATTATATATAAAATAATAATTTTTTTTTATTATATTTAATATATTAAATTAAATAAAATCTTATTGTTCAATTTTTAATAAACTACTGCTTCATCTGGTATCTAAAATATAAATATAATTGACTTCTTTACTACTTTGACCAGATCGAAAATTTTTAATTTCCAAAATTTTAATTTATAAATTCAATGTCACATTCAGTAAAAATTTACGATACCTGTATAGGGTGTACTCAATGTGTGCGAGCTTGTCCTACGGATGTATTGGAAATGATATCTTGGGATGGATGTAAAGCCAAACAAATTGCTTCTGCACCAAGAACGGAAGATTGTGTAGGTTGTAAAAGATGTGAATCTGCCTGCCCGACAGATTTTTTAAGTGTCCGTGTTTATCTAGGGCCTGAAACAACTCGTAGCATGGCTCTAGCTTATTGATACGTTAGAAAAAGTTCCATCTGAATCTTTTGATTCCTATTTACCGAAAAAACCCGTACTCGATTAAAGCTTTAATTTCGAGCACGGGTTTCTCTGGTCAAAACGTATCTCGTTCTTATCATTCATGAATTATTTTCCTTGGTTAACAATACTTGTTGTTTTTCCTATATTCGCAGGTTCTTTTATTTTCTTTTTTCCTCATAAAGGAAACAAGATATATCGATGGTATACTCTATATATATGTTTGTTAGAACTTATTCTAACAGCTTATGTATTTTTTTATTATTTCCAATTTGATGTTAAATTAATTCAACTTAATGAAAATTTCAAATGGATAGATGTTTTTGATTTCCACTGGAGATTGGGAGTCGATGGGCTTTCCATACAACCTATTTTACTGACAGGTTTTATTACTACTTTAGCCTGTTTAGCAGCTTGGCCAATTACTCGAAATTGCCAATTGTTTTATTTTCTATTATTAGCAATGTATAGCGCTCAAATGGGATTATTTTCTTCTCAAAACGTTTTACTTTTCTTTATTATGTGGGAATTAGAATTAATTCCCGTTTACTTACTTTTATCCATGTGGGGGGGTAAAAAACGTCTTTATTCGGCTACTAAATTCATTTTATACACAGCAGCAGGATCTGTCTTTTTATTAGCTGCAGTTCTGGGTATGGGTTTGTACGCTTCTAATAAACCAGTACTAGATTTTGAAAATTTAATTAATCAATCATATCCTGTTGTATTAGAAATAACATTTTATATTGGGTTTCTTATTGCATATGCTATCAAATTGCCTATTATACCCCTGCATACATGGTTACCAGATACCCACGGCGAAGCACATTATAGTACATGTATGCTCTTAGCTGGAATTTTATTAAAAATGGGAGCATATGGATTAATTCGGATTAATATGGAATTATTACCCCATGCTCATTCTATATTTTCTCCTTGGTTAATAATAATAGGAACGATACAAATTATTTATGGAGCTTCAACTTCTTTTGGTCAACGCAATTTAAAAAAAAGAATAGCATATTCTTCTATATCTCATATGGGTTTCATAGCTATAGGAATTGGCTCTATAACCGATATAGGACTAAATGGAGCTATTTTACAAATACTTTCTCATGGATTTATTGGTGCTGCCTTTTTTTTCTTGGTAGGGACGAGTTGTGATAGAATTCGTCTTGTTTATCTTGAAGAAATGGGAGGAATATCTATATTAATGCCAAAAATATTTGCTTTGTTCAGTAGTTTCTCTATGGCTTCTTTTGCATTACCAGGACTGAGCGGTTTTATTGCAGAATTTGTAGTATTTCTGGGATTTATTACTAGTCAAAAATATCTTTTAATACCAAAAATAATAATTACTTTCGTAATGGCTATTGGAGTAATATTAACTCCAATTTATTTGTTATCTATATTACGTCAGATGTTTTACGGTTACAAATTATTTCATGTTTCAAACTCGAATTTTTTTGATTCGGATTCTGGATCACGAGAACTCTTCCTTTCAATCTGTCTTTTTTTACCAATAATAGGAATTGGTATTTATCCTGATTTTGTTTTCTCATTATCAATTGAGAGAGTACAAACTATCTTATCTAATTATTATAATGGATAATGTTTTATCTTTTTTTAAAAAGAAAATGTTTCTATAATAAAATAAAATTTTTCTAATTAAATGAATTAGGTAAAAGATTTTTTCATTTTATTTCATAATGAACGAAATTTTAATCAGATATATGTTGAGTTTTTGAAAATTAAAAAAAATTATCAAAAACTCAAAAAAAAGTTTTCATTAGATTGTAAAAAACAATCTTTTTTTCTTATATTTTTTCTTATATATCTAAAATATATAAATTCAAAATTCAGATCTGAGATTTTTTGAGTTTCGACAATTTTTTTATTATGTAAGCCCACTTAGCTCAGAGGTTAGAGCATCGCATTTGTAATGCGATGGTCATCGGTTCAACTCCGATAGTGGGCTTTTTTTCCTTTTTTATTTTATAGAGAATCTATAATTGAAAATCTTTTGTTAAAAAAAGAATAGTGAAGAAATCTTTTTGATCTTTTTTTTTTGAATCGAAACAAAAATCTCTATTTTCAAACTAAATTTGGTTTAAATTTAATTAAATTAAATATTAAACCAAGGACTTTTGAAAATCTTTTCATTTTTATTTTTGATTTTGATTGGTGTTTCTTTTTATGAATTCTTTTTAAGAATTTGCTTTTTTTATTATAAAAAAAACAATAAAACCAAAATTATTATTTTTTTAATTAGAAAAAATTGCTTTTTTTATATTTGATAAAAAAATTGCAATTTTCTTAAAAATTTGCTTAGTTTGCAAAAAGGACCTTCATAAAATCGCTATACTATATTTATTATATTTATTATAAATACATCATTAAGAAAGAAATAAAAAGAGACGAATTAATAACTTAAAAAACTAAATCAGAAAAGATTCGAATTCTTCTTTTACGTATATTATATTGGCTATTAAATTTGAATAGTAAAGGATTTAATTATGATTGAAAGATTGAAAAACCTTTTTCAAATGGTTCAAAGATGAGTAAATGGTTTTCTTTTTCTTACAAAAGAAAGAGAATACTATTTTTATCTTATTCTTGCTCTGCTATGAATAATCTATATAGCAATGAAATACTTAGGGACTCCCAAGAAATAGAAATTAGACCCATTCTCTTTAACTTCTATTTTTGAATGACAAAAACGACGAAGATGATGATAATTCAGATTTGAAAGAGCTACAGCTACTTTTAAGGTCAACCTCTCATTCTCAACTCCTTTATTACAAGATAAAGGAATTTTTAAAATCGAGTTATTTAGTTAAAAATACAAAAAAAATCATTTTGTGACTTTACTTTAAAAGATTTTTTACAAAAAATTTTCAAAGTATTGTACTAATAAAGTTTTCTACCGGTGTTAATATAGGTAACATTAATTACCTGTAGGGTTTTTTGATATTCTTTATTTAGGATACCGAAAAATTCTTTTTTATGGGATACTAATACTAAAAAATTTTTTGGTATCCTAAATATATATAGGATACTTAAGTTAGTGAATTAAAAAAAAAATGAACCATTTTTTTCATTTCAGTTGAAAAAGATTCAGAGGAAAAGAATTTTTAAATGTTATATGTTCTTCCATTAAAGCATATAAACTTTTTTTTTAAGTAAAGATATATATTTTCTAATATATTAGAAAATTCAACTATATATAAATTTAAATGAACCATAGCTATGTAAACCTATTCCTAACAGATTGATACCAAAATAACATATCCAAATAATAAGAAATCCGATAGAAGCTATAAATGCAGAATTTATACCTTTCCAATTTTTGTGTATTCTAATATGTAAATAAATTGCAAATATTGTCCAAGTTATAAATGCCCAAGTTTCTTTGGGATCCCAATTCCAATAGGATCCCCAAGCTTCATTAGCCCATACTGCTCCACAAAGAATACCCAAAGTTAAAATGATAAATCCAAAAGTAATAACACGATAACTCCAATAATCCAAACGCTCAAATAATTCATATTTGTAATAATTTGTAAATAAAGGGAACGAGCTTTTTTTCAAAAGATTTATCTTTTCTTTCCAATAATGAATTTGACCATTTGGAACGGAACGACGTAATTTCTCAATCACAAAAGAATCAATCTTTTTTTGACATGTAAGAATTAAAAGAGCAACTGATAATAAAGACCCGCATAAAAGAGCTGCATAACTCAATAACATCATACTTACATGCATTATTAACCACTGAGATTGCAGTGCAGGTACTAATATTGTGGATTTATTAATTTCTGCTGAGAGACAGAAACCTGATGTCGCAAAAGCTTGAGTAAAAATGGTACTTGGTGTAATTATTGTATTTAACTCATAATTATGGTTCCGAGTCTTTGGAACCATATGAATAACACAGAGACTACATGAAAGAAAGATTAAAGATTCATATAAATTACTTAATGGAAAGTGCCCTGAATAAATCCAACGAAAAATTAAAAATGCCATTGTAGAGAAAAAAGTAAAAATCATCCCTTTCTCTAAGGAATTACGTAACTCAAGAATATTACCAAATAATAACATAATCAAGTTAATTATAATAACTATTGAAGTAATTGAAAAAGAAATATGATTTAATATATATTCTACAGTTAGAAATATCATAAAAGAATTTTATCTACAGAATTTTGAATTTATAATTTCAAAATAAATTATAACATATATATAGTCATGCCGCCACTCGGACTCGAACCGAGATACACTAGGCACTGCTTCCTAAGAGCAGCGTGTCTACCAATTTCACCATGGCGGCTTTTTGTAAATAATAAGCCAATTCATGTTTAATCGTCAAGATTTAAAAATTTTATTTGAAATAATAAATTTCAGGATCGATAAAGAGAAAAGATTTTTTTTTCATTTTCTTTTGACATCCTCAATGGCAAAATCTTTCTTTTTTTATAAAACTTATTATTTTTTTCTCATTTATCTTATTTTCTGTATCAAAAATGATAGGAAGAAAAATCATTTTTTTTAATATTTACAAAAATTACAAAAAATAAAATAAAAAGAATTTAGTCTTTTTTATTTTTGAATATTCTAGTAGTTTATTTTTTAATATTCTAGTAGAATAAAAAAAATAAATGCAAAGTTTTTATCATTTATCTTTTTTTATTTTTTAATGTTAAAATTAACAGTAAATTAACAGTAAATTAAAAATCTTTTTTTAATTTTTAAAAAATTTTAAAAAAATATATATAAGATAGGAAATATATATAAGATAGGAAATATTTAAATCTCAAATTTAAATTAAGTTCTATTAAACTTTTCACAATAGAAGAAAATCTTTTCTTCTATTGTGAAAAGTTAATTAATAAGTAAATTGTTACTTAATTAAGATTAAGTATTTGAAATCCTAAGATATAGATATTATTTTTAGAATTAAAAATAATATAAATTATATATAATTTATAGTTCTAATTAAAGTCTAATCTTAACTAAAATTTAACTAACTAAATTAATAAAAATTAATCTCTTAAAAATAAGAATTAAATTAATGGAAAATTAATTATTAATTTTAAAGCTAGTTTTTTATTAGCATTTTAAACTATCTATAGCATTTTAATCTATATTTATATTTATTAAAGGAATACTTTATTGTAGAAATACATAAAAACCAAAAACTCTTTTATTTGGTTTTTGTTTCAAAAAACTTTTTGAATTTCCAATAGAAAGTGATTTTGCTAAAGAAGAGGCTTTTACTGCAATTAAATATCCTTTTTTTCTCCAGATATTTCTACGAATACGTTTTTTTGACATAGAAGTACGTTTTTTTGGAACAGCCATTGAAAGTTTTTTTTATTTTATTTTTTTATGTGAAATACATTTTTTTTTCAAAAAAAAAAAAAAAAAGAATTATAATTATATTATTTATTTAATTTAGCATACCAAATAATCTTACAAAAAAGAAACTTATTCTTGCTACTAATCTATTAATATAATTTCAGTTTGCGTCAGACTTTTTATTTTAATAATTGAAATAAAGTATCTTTACAAATGAAGGATTTGATTTGGATAGAAATTGATTTCTATACAATACAATACCTCAAAAATTTGAGAAATTTCATAACCTTTGGTCCCGAAAGGTAAATATTTGGATTTCTCGATATTTTAATTTTATTTGAAAAAATAAAACCCCGGACCCAGTAAGAAATTAATTCGCAATTAGGTTATTATTTTATGACATTTATCCCACAAGCCTTTTAATTCAATCAAGAATAAAAACAATTTAGATTGAAGATCATCGCCTTATCTTATACGGGGAGGTAGAAGGATTCGAACTTTCTATTGTATTCTATTATAATTAGAAAAGAATTTTTGAACATAACGAGACAAAACCCGTTCCGTGCTTTTTTTTCTTATAGAAAAACATATATCCTATCAAAATTGAATATATAATTCAATAGAAAAGAAAATCTTTTCAAATAAGATTTTTTTTGATGAGTCTTTTTCCTTTTTTTATGTTTTATAGTCTATTGTGTGTCTTTCTTATCTTAATTAAATTATTCTTGCTTTTTCTTTCTTATATTTTGAAATTCAGTGCAATTAAGGATTTTTAAATGACTGAAATTCTATAGGTCAGTTACACACATATCCAAATAATATTTATATTATTTATTTTTTCTAATTCTAATAGAAATTAGAAATATCTAATACTAATAGGAAAAAATTCTTAGATATTTTTTTTTTGATCTGACTTTACAAACAAAACGTATTTGCTAATATTATTAGATATTTAGATGAAAGACAAAGAGGAATAAAATAATAGAAAAAACAAAGGAGAATTTTATTAACTTAATTATAATATAATTATAAAAAAGACTTTTAAATTCTTTAGAAAACTTTAGTTTAGTTATATATTATTCTAAATTTCTAATATATAAATTATGAATTATAAAATATTTAATTAATTTATAATATTTAAATTATGAATTAGAAGATATTTAATTTAATTACGTATTTAACTACAGAGAACCTTTCCTTCTATATTTCTATGTAATACATGTTTTTAATATAAAAAAATAATATGTGTTTCAATAAATATTTCATTTATAAACATAAAAAAATTTTATGTTCTAAAATTCTTGAATATCTGTAGAATATATGAATTAAAAAAAAAGGAAGATTAATAAAAACAATGATACAAAAGATAAAAAAAAGAATAAATAAAATGAGACTCTACCATTTCCTATAAATCTAACCCCTTCTCCTATAAAAAAACTTGTAACACCTATTCCATTTGGAATACCATCAATTATATGTTTATCAAAAAATTCAGTGAATTTACTTAATCTTCTTATACCCAATATAAAAACATTAGTATAAAGAATATCTATGTAACCACGATTATATGACCAATTATATATTGCATTTTGTATTTGGTCTAAGAAATCTCTTTTAACACCTTTTTTGAAAAATAAATTAATAAGAAATAAATTCGGAAAAAAAGAATTTATAGATCCATAAAAAATGAATGCTATAGATAATCCAAAAGTTGCTATACTTACTGAAAAAAGTACATTTTGCAAGAACTCATAAAAAATTACATATTGATTTGAACTTTCGATGAAAGAATTTTTTGATAAAGTTAACCATCTTGATAATAAATCTAGATCTAGTCCGCTTATATCAAAGTGAATTCCTATTAAACCAATGAACACAGTAAAAACTATTAATAGGAGAAGAGGGATTAACATAGTATTGTCTGATTCATGAGGAAATAAAGAAGTATATTTATTTGCTTGAAAAATATTGAAGCAGTATATTTTATTTCTTAGACTATTCTTTTTTTCTTTTGAAAAAAAGGAGACTTTTTTATTTATTTTTGATAAAGGCAAACTTCTATTGGTATTTGATTTGTTACATGTGCTTTTCCCCCATAAAGATATTGAATAAAAGAAATTTGTTTTAGTACTACTATAAGCTTGAAAATTAATACGTAAATATCCATCAAAAGTAAGTAAGTATACTCGAAACATATAAAATGCTGTTAATCCTGCAGTGAAATAAGCTATTATCCCATAAATTGGAGAATGTAACCAACTATTACTAAGAATCTCATCTTTAGACCAGAAACACGCAAGGGGTGGAATACCACAAAGAGAGAGTGTACCCAATAAAAAAGCAGTTTTTGTAATTGGGATATAGTTAGTTAAACCACCCATAAAAACCATATTTTGATTTTTATCCGGTGAATATCCAACAACAGGTTCCATTGAATGAATAATGGATCCAGATCCTAAAAATAATAAAGCCTTAGAATAAGCATGGGTTATCAAATGAAATAAAGCAGCTCGAAACGAGCCTATACCTAAAGCCATTATAATATAACCCAATTGAGACATTGTAGAATAGGCTAAGCTTCTTTTAATGTCTTTTTGAGCAAGAGCTAAAGTAGCTCCTAAAAATAAAGTTATTAAACCTATTGAAGAAATTATATCCATTATATAAGGTGTTATTAAGAAAAGAGGAAACAGTCGAGCTACAAGAAAAACTCCCGCTGCTACCATGGTAGCAGCGTGTATAAGAGCAGAAATAGGAGTAGGTCCTTCCATGGCATCAGGTAACCATATGTGAAGAGGAAACTGTGCGGATTTAGCAATCGCACCAAGAAATAATAAAAAGGTACATAAAGTAGTAAATAAAGAATTGACTTCATTTTTTTGGATAAAATTATTGGTTATTTCGAATAAATCTCGAAATTCGAAACTACCTATTATCCAATAAAAACCTAAAATTCCTAATAATAAACCAAAATCACCTATACGATTAGTTATAAAGGCTTTTTGGCAGGCATTTGCAGCGAGCGGTCGTGTAAACCAAAATCCTATTAACAAATAGGAAAATATTCCTACTATTTCCCAAAAAACATAAATTTGTATCAAATTTGAACTTGTAACTAGTCCCAACATAGAAGCATTGAAAAAATTCAAATAAGCAAAAAATCTCAAATATCCTTGATCATGAGACATATAACCATCGCTGTAAATAAGAACTGTGATTCCAACAGTAGTAATGAGTATTAACATAATTGAGGTCAATGGATCAATCAAATATCCGAATTCTAAGGAAAAATCCTTATTAATCGTCCAAGACCATAGATATTGATAAATCAAATTCCCATTTATTTGTTGAATAGAAAGATTTAAAGAAAATATCAAAGTTATGATTAAAAAGAAAATACTTGGAAAAGCCCATATGCGACGAATACTTTTCGTTGCTGTGGAAATAAGTAGAAGTCCAATACCTGTTATTATTGGAACTATAAGTGAAAGAAAGGGTATTATCCATGCATATTGATATATAAGTTCCATAAGATATTAAGAAGTTTAATTGTTAATTGATATTTTTTCCTTTCCTGAAAATTTGATTCACTAATTATTATCTTTAATAAAATATAATATATTAAATATTCAAAGTTCAAGAATACTGTAAAGAATAAATAAGAAATAAGACAATACGATTTTAAGTCAAATATAAAAATTAAAAAATTCTGTACTTTTTTTTATCAAAATTGTAAAAAAAGAAAATATTATTTCGATTAAAATAAATAGGAATAGGATAGATAAAGATATTTTGATTTCCTCAAAAAATGAATTTTACCTTTTTTTTACTTTAAAATTTAATTAATTAACAAATAAGGAAAAAATAGGTAAAAAGGGACAAAAAATTTGGATTTTTTTTATTTAGAATTATCAATTCTTAGAATTTGGAATCATTCTAATCTAAGTATTTCTTATTGTCGAGCCATAGTAATTGCTCCTATCAAGGAAACTAAAAGAATTATAGAAATGAGTTCAAAGGGAAGAAAAAAATCTGTTGCTAAATGAATCCCAATTTGTTGAACGTTATTTATGAGGTCCTGTTCTATAATTTGGTTTGATCTTGTAGTCCAAAGAATCCCGTACCATGATGTATCTAGGATAGTAGTCATTAGTGAAAAAAGAATAGTTGTACAAACCATTGAAGTAACCCCATCTCCAATGGTCCAAAGATAGGAATCTTTGGAATATTGTGAAGTATTCATGAACATTACAGCAAATAAGATCAATACATTTATGGCTCCGACATAAATAAGGAGCTGTGCGGCAGCTACAAAATAGGAGTTCAATGAAATATAGAATAAAGATATCGAAATAAGAACAAATCCCAACGAAAAGGCAGAATAAATTGGATTGGTAAGTAATACTACCCCTAGACCCCCTAATACAAGAACTGATCCCAGAAATACCACAAGAATATCATGTATTGGTCGAGGTAAATCCATTATGTAAAAAAAAAACAAAGAAATTGAAATATATCATGACCATACTAAAAGGTCCAGGAAAGGAAAAGGGATTACCCTATTTTCTTCTTGTATAAAATATAGTTTATGATAAATTTGTCATAGAATGAAAAGGAAATATGGATTAATGTAAATAGAATTTTTATCCGAAAAAAGACTAGTTTGAATAGTGGTTCAAATTGTATATTTCGAAATCATCCCATCACGAAAAACAGATTGTCAGTTTCAATCAAAGAGTGATTTTCGACAATCAATAGTTTTGAGTTTTCTTTGTAGTTACTGACTAACCAAAAAAAATCTTAGTAATTAGTAATCGTTCTTGAATCAAAGGAATTCTCTTTATCTATTTGGAATTGAGTCGAATTCATAACAGTTTGAATTGTGTAATCTCCAATTATTGAGATTGGTAACCGACCCAAAGCAATTTGATTATAATTCAATTCATGACGATCATAAGTAGAAAGTTCATATTCTTCAGTCATTGATAAACAGTTTGTTGGACAATACTCGACACAATTACCACAAAATATACAAACCCCGAAATCAATACTATAATTTAGCAATTGTTTCTTTTTAATATCTCTTTCCAATCTCCAATCAACAAGGGGTAGATCTATCGGGCATACACGAACACATACTTCACAAGCAATACATTTATCAAATTCAAAGTGGATTCGACCCCGGAAACGCTCTGACATGATCGATTTTTCATAAGGATATTGAATAGTGACAGGTAAACGATTTGTGTGGGATAAGGTAATTATGAAACCTTGACCAATGTACCTTGCAGCTCGTATTGTTTGTTGACCATAATTCATGAACCCAGTTACCATAGGGAACATATTGTAAATATCAATGAGAAAATGGAAGTTTCTTTCTCTTGTTTGAGAGATATTATGAATCGAGAATCTTGTTATCGTATTCTGTTATTTATAGTGAGACAAGTTGAGAAGAAGTTGTTAATAAAAGATTACCTAGAGAAATAGGTAAAAGAAATTTCCATCCAAGATTTAATAACTGGTCTATTCTCATCCTAGGTAAAGTCCATCTTGTTGTGATAGAAATGAAGAGAAACAAATAAGCCTTAGCTAATGTAATAAAGATACCAATTGTCATTCCAAAAATTCCAGCCATTTTCTTTATTTTAAAAAGTTCAGGAATGGATATGTACGGAATAGAGAAATTCCACCCACCTAAGTAAAGAATTGTGACAAATAATGAAGAAACTAATAGATTTAGGTAAGAAGCAAGATAAAAGAGAGCATATTTGATACCCGAATATTCGGTTTGATAACCTGCTACTAATTCCTCCTCTGCTTCTGGTAAATCAAAAGGCAATCTCTCACATTCGGCTAGAGAAGAAATTAGAAAAACTAGAAAGCCTATAGGCTGACGCCACAGATTCCACCCCCAAAAACCATATTTGGACTGTGCTTCAACTATATCAACTGTACTTGAACTGTTAGATAATCATAGTCGAAAAAAACATGACTGTTTTCATCGCTATTTCAAAACCGTACATGAAACCTCAGCTTCATACGGCTCCTCTATGGCCACAAAAAATGTAAGGACTAGTTCGGTATTATCGGCATCTTTCTTTGGGGGTAGACAGAATAAAGATAGATCGGAGAGTCCCAAATTAGACCAATGGAATTCTGTCTGCTAGAATAATCAAAAAGTTGCTTCCGAATTGATCTTATCCTTTATAATGAGAATCTCTCTTTGTTCGGTAATAACTGAATCTTTCAATAAAATACTCGTTATATCAATAAATATAAAGAATTAGGCATTAGTTCATGAATCATGATAAGAATTGTATATGTATGAATATGGAAGAAAGAATAAAGAAAGATTTTTTTTATTATTCATACCATATATGGCATTCCATTTCTTTTTTCCTCTTCTTCTGTCTCAGGGGAGGGTACTTCAAAAAAAAATAAAGGATTAATTCGTTCTTGATAGTCATTTCTTTAATCAGTGAATAGGAGCATACTCTAGATCGGAATCGTAAGGAAGTACTACTTGATCATTTCTACAAATTTCAAGTCCTTATTATGATTCGTTTTATGTGGAAAAACCTCTTTTTTGATACCTTACATTATCTCGATTACTAATCTTTTGTGTACCTTGGTGTTCCTAACTGTCCACTGACTTTTGATTGATCGCCGGTATAGTAATAAATAAAAGAAAGTAGTAGAAACTCCATACAGTTGATCTTTTGTTTGCACCCGCTTCAAGATATGATGACTAATCAAAAAATCGGAATCTTGGGGTAAACAGTTTACGCTACTTATGTTTACTTCAACTTGATTCTTGTACATAGGGAATGAGATTTTTTATTCTTACTACAAATTGATAAGCTGTTTTGTTTCACTCATATAACTATCTGGTTTAACTCATCAACCCGAATGCTGAATAAAAAAATGAGAATATCTATTCAATACATTGAACCTCTTTTTGTTCTTTGATTTTTAGAAGAAAAAGAGGTAAAAGTTCATATTCCAACGAATCACACGTAGAGATATTGATAATACACATAGAGTTAATGGTATTTCATAACTAATAGATTGAGCAGCAGCTCGTAGACCACCTGAAAAGGAATATTTATTATTCGATCCATATCCTGACATAAGAAGACCAATAGGAGCAATACTTGAAATGGCGATCCATAAAAAAACACCTATACCGAGATCAGCTAAAACAAGACGATACTCAAAAGGAATTACTAAATAGCTTAGTAGAACTGATATAACTGCTATAGACGGTCCGACACTAAACAGACGAATATCTCCTCGAGATGGGAGGAGATCCTCTTTCAAAAGTAATTTAGTCCCATCTGCTATAGCTTGAAGAATTCCCAACGGACCAGCATATTCAGGCCCAATACGCTGTTGGATCGCTGCAGATATTTCTCTTTCTAACCAAACAATTACTAGTACTCCTATTATGATTCCCAATAGCAGGGTCAAAATAGGTACAATCCATATCAGTCCATAGACTTCTTTGAAAAATCCCGATGTAGAGAAAGAATTGATAGTTTGTACTTCTGTCGTATCAATTATCATTTCAACGATCAACTTCTCCCATAATGATATCTATACTACCTAATATCGTCATGATATCAGCCAATTTCATTCTTTTAACTAGCTGAGGAAGAATTTGCAAATTGATAAAACCGGGTGGACGAATTTTCCATCTCCAGGGGAAAACACTATTATCTCCTATCAAATAAATCCCTAATTCCCCTTTTGGGGCTTCCACTCTCACATAAAGTTCTTGTTTCGACAATTCAAAATTGGGTGAAGGTTTTTTACTTATAAATCTATATGCAAAATCATTCCATTCGGAATTCTTTGCTCTATCAAAGCGTCGGACTTCTAAACTCTCATAGGGTCCTCCAGGAATTCCCTCTAGAGCCTGTTGAATTATTTTTATGGATTCCCTCATTTCACCGATTCGTACTAAATAACGAGCTAATGAATCTCCTTCTTTTTGCCATTGGATTTCCCAATCGAATTCATTGTAACACTCATAATTATCAACTTTACGAAGATCCCATTGGATTCCAGAAGCTCGTAACATTGGACCGGATAAACCCCAATTTACTGCTTCTTCTCCACCAATAATGCCCACTCCTTCCACTCGTTCCAAAAAAATGGGATTCCGTGTAATCAGTTTTTGATATTCAACAAAAACTGTTAAGAAATAATCGCAGAAATCGAAACATTTCTCTATCCATCCATAAGGTAGATCAGCAGCTACCCCCCCGATGCGGAAATAATTATGCATCATTCGCATACCTGTGGCGGCTTCGAATAGATTGTATATCAATTCTCTCTCTCTGAAAATATAGAAGAAAGGAGTCTGTGCACCGATATCTGCCATAAAAGGTCCAAGCCATAACAAATGAGAAGCTATACGGCTCAATTCCAGCATAATAACTCGGATATAGCTAGCTCTTTGAGGTACTTGAACATTTTCCAATTTTTCTGGTGCATTTACCGTTATTGCCTCTGTGAACATAGTAGCTAAATAATCCCACCGTGTTACATAAGGTAGATATTGTATAATTGTTCGGTTTTCCGCTATTTTTTCCATTCCTCTGTGTAAATAGCCCAATATGGGTTCACAATCAATAACATCTTCACCATCGAGAGTAAGGATCAGTCGAAGAACACCATGCATTGATGGGTGGTGAGGACCCATATTGACTATCATGAGATCTTTTCTTGTAACCGGTACAGTCATATCTTTTCTTCCTGAATTCATTATTCCATGAATTCCTCAAAGTGAGGCTCATCAAAATGAAAAATCGAATACTACTAAAAAAAAATTCAAACGATGAAATTAACGAGTTTGTGGCTCTCGAATATTCAACTGATCAATTAATTTATTATAACGTACTCGATTTTTCTTTGACAAATAAGTCAGCAACCGTTGACGTTTTCCCAGAATTTTTCGTAGACCCCTTTCCGATAAAAAATCTTTTTTGTGCAATTCTAAATGGGAAGTAAGTCTCTGTATCTTATTGGTGAAACTGAATACTTGAAATTCAACAGAACCCTTATTTTCTTCTTGTGGAATAATAGGAGTGAATGAATTTTTGATCATAAATAACAAAATTTTTCTATCTTTTTTCTTTCTTTTTCATGGATGATTTTTCCGATCAGGAAAAATCAAAAAATCAGAATTATGCCAGTTATTTGAATCTAGTACACACAAAAATTTGGATTGATTCATATACTACTTTTTTATTCTATCCAAATCAAATGAAGGATTTGATTATGTGACAAATCAAATTTTCCGGAGAAATTTTATCACCTTTGGTCCCGAAAGGTAGATATTTGGATTTCTCGATATTTTATTTGAGAAAATAGAACCCCGGATCCAGTAAGAAATCAATTCGCAACGATAGCTCGGAGGGAGCTCATTAATTTGCGAATCCCCCTCTTCTTCCCACTCGGATTCCGAAAATGGGAGTGAATACGATGGGTCCAACTCCTCTGATGGATCGTCGATTGACGGTTTGAAATACTTAACACCCTTGTTTATTTCTTCTAGTAAATTGAGAACACCTATTAAGAGTTTTAGTTTCTTCATGGTATTATATGAACCGCTCAATCTGGTGAAGAAGAGGACTAAAATGATTTCTTAAAAAAACTCTTCCAACTCTTGATACAAGATAAAGTCCTTGTCAGCGGAATCATAGGACTCATCAGAATCATAGTCCTTATCATCTGATTCCTCCTTTTCTGATTCTGAATCAGAATCAATATCCTTTTCCTCCTTTTCTGATTCTGAATCAGAATCAATATCCTTTTGATCAATATCCTTTTCTGATTCTGAATCAGAATGAACATCCTCTTTTTCATTAAACGAGTCTGATTCCAGTGACTCTTTAAAATCAAAAGGATCTTGACCATTAATAGGTCCGTGGCCGTTAATAGGTCTTTCCCACAAAGACAGGACTTATTTATTTTTTGTTAGCATTAGTGATAAATCTGTAACTGTAAAAGTTGTACAATTCTATGTGATTAAGCATTGTGATATCCTCATATTTCCATTCCAAATAATTTTGAAGCTTAGTAGCTTTTTATCGAAAAAAATACCTTTAGTTGATCATTATTTATCGACGATCCCTATCTATAGATCAATCTAGTGGAATTTCTATTCTGTTTGATAAATCACATGAGATTTTAGTGAACTCCATCTATGTCCATATATGGATTTTCGACATAAAAATAAGACAAATAAGGAAACCTGAAAATTAACTACTAATAATTTTCAAGAATAATCCCCTTTATTTTTATTAAGGGGATTCATTTCACTCTTTTTAGTAACAGTGAGAAAAAAAATTGGATCAATATTATGCTTATGTTGGCCAATAAGAAAATTATTAACAAAAATTTTCTTAATAATTAAGAATATTAAGAATTCAGAAATCTTAGAATTCTTTGTTTGGTTTCAGGACCATGACCAAAACTTTTCTATTCAGTTTTAGGACCTGGAGTTTTTGGTTCAGAAATCTTAGAATTATTTCTTGGGCTTGAAGAACATTTCGTCCCCAAGAACCTTTTCTAGAAAAGAAAAAAAAGACTGAGCTGGTACATTTTTTCCTTTCTGCAATGGTGGTATATTTTGTCCTTTGACCAATCTTCTTATTTTTTCTTTTATTTCACCTTTTAGATATACCAAATACGAATAGTTTGGAATAGTCCTATGTGATGTTTTTCTTATAAGAGATCTCTCTTGATCAGAAATAGATTCAAAGAAATTCTCATCACATTTTTCTAGAATATAATACATAAACGCAATAACGCCATCATAAGGTAATGTGTCAGGTTCATAGGTAGAACGTCTTGCCTCATGAATCTCTTGGTAGAGATGCTGAAGTTCTGAATTATTCAAATCAGTAAATTCCTATAAAAGGCTTTTTATTTCCAATCGAACTAGGTTTTTTGCTTTATTCGCATCTAGTTCGAGTTCTTGGATAGTTCGCATTCTGCACCTCCGGTCTGAGTTTCTAAAAACTATCATGTTATCGGGATATAATCCCTTAAAATTGAAAATACATACCAGTAAGAATGAATAAGATTTTTCAAATTCTGTAGCATAGCTATGATGAAATCAAAAGTCTGCAACAGAGTTTCCAAAAAAAAAAGGGCTATAACTCAAATATTCGAAAAAAGAAAGAAAAAAATTCAAAGATTGGATACCCCTTTACAATACAAAAAAAGGGTATATTTGTATCTATTTATAAAGAAATTAAGGAAAAAAGTCTTTAAGAATTCTGCGAATTTCTTTATTCCTATATTGGTATAGGAAATAGACTATTTTCGAATTCTATCTAGATTGTGGATACATAGGTATCCTTAACATACTGAAACGACTTCCATTATTCGTATCAAACCAATTGATTTGTCATATAAGTCTTAATTTCATATCTCCGAATAGAAAAAGAAGTAAAAATATCTTCATATATCAGACGTTCACTAATTAGTACTGCATCTTCAGAATTATAACCCTCCCATGGCATATAAGCTACTAATATGTTTTTTCCTAAAGCGAGTTCCCCATCAACTGTAGCGGCACCGTCCGCCAAAATTTGACCTTTTTTAACGCATTTACCTCCCTGAACCCGGGGTTTTTGATGGATCAAAGTTTTTTTGTTGGAATCTTGATACTTAACTAAAGGAATACTTTCAGTATTCCCATTCCTTGAAAAAAGGATCTTTTGACTATCAGTATAAAGGACCTTTCCCTGATGCTCAGCTATAAGTGAAAACCCCGAATCTACAGCCGTTTGGCCTTCTAGTTTCAACGAAAAAATGCATATCTTTGATTTACTTGAATAAGGAAAGGTGAAAATCCATGATTTCTTGTCTTCATTCCTTTTTCTTCTATTTGATACATAGATTGGAAGGCTTTTTTCATAGAGTAAGACAGAATGGATTCAAAAAAAAAAGATGTTTGACATATATATTCGAGAGAGTCATATATTGATTATATGCAAATATCATCTTGCATATATATTCTAGTATAATAGAAAAATATTGATGATATGAGAATACTATCTTCCATATATGAAATGAGACATGGAAGGGGGACACTACGACGAAGTTCCGGGAGTTACGAAGGAAGCTTGGGACTTATATTGTTTATGGGTTGAGAACAAAAGTTGAACTCTAAGAGGTAGAATCTGCCGTTGTTCCTCAGTAGCTCAGTGGTAGAGCGGTCGGCTGTTAACTGATTGGTCGTAGGTTCGAATCCTACTTGGGGAGATTGGATTAGTTCTTAATGAAAGAATAAAGAATTTCATTAAATAAAGGCTTTGCCTTAGCAAGAGGTAACTCTTTCCCCATCTTTGTTTCTATTGCAAAAAAGCTTCTTTTATCAAATTCTGTTCTAGAATAATGGATATTATTAATAAGGAAGAAGGCTTTTTAGCTATTAACTAGATAATTTCAAAAAAATCTTTTGAAATGTAATAAGTAGTATAAATGAAAATGTAATAAGTAGTATAAATGAAATAATCAAATGATATCTGAATCAAAACCTAAGTCTAGCGTAAGCTACACGAAATCATAGTCGAAAAAAAGAGACTGAAATAAGTAAGTTATGAGGGTTTAGAATAAAACTAGATAGTTAGAAAGAAATTGTATTCCTTCATTTTGATTCTATTTTTTATTACTTATACTTAACTTAAAAAAATACATATGTAATTAACTAGATAAAGAATTTCAAAAAAATCTTTTGAAATGTAATAACTTGTTAAGAATTCTTATTGATTTTTTTTTCTTTTTCGATTCAAAAACCGAAAATAGGAAAGTTAAACCAATAAAAAGATATAAAGTAAACCAATCAAAAGATATAAAGGAGGTTCATGACTGACAATAAAGATGTAAGAGTCAGAGCTTTTACAGAATGTACTAGTTGTCGTGTAATAATCAGAGTTCTTTTAAGAGTTACTAGGTTTGTTCGAAGAAGTGTCAATAAAAAATCAATGGGTATTTCTAGATATATTACTCAAACGAATCGTTTCAATACACCCAATTTATTAGAATTGAGAAAATTTTGTCGCTATTGTAACAAACATACGACTCATAGAGTTTCTAAAATAATGGAAAGAATATCTATGAATCAAACCTAATCTAATTTGAGTGTGTAGATTATATCATGTATATATATATTTCCTATTAATTTGCTTTTTTTGCTAAAATTTGTTATTCTAAAATAAGAACTATTACTTTTTTGATTTGAAAAATTTGCTTTTTTTGCTAAAATAAAATAAGAAAATCACTATTTGACAAATTTTCTTAAAAAGAATTGATTTTCTCGTATATAATTATAAATTTTTTGATAAAAATAAAAAAGGAGCAAAGTAAATGGTACTTTTCATTTTTCAAAAAAGATTACTGATGTTGTTGATCTATGGCTTCAACCAATATACCGCCAATGGTTGGCCATACAAATAAAAATTTTCACAATTTCTGAAGAATTTCAGAGTAAAGTTAAGTCGGGAGAACAACTCGTCGGATGAAGGATCATCATCTGATTCCTCAGATGATGAGGACTATGATTCTGATGAGTACTATGCTATGATTCCGATGACGATGATGATCGTATAAATAAATATAAATATAAGGACTCTATCTTGTATCAAGAGTCCGAGCTACATTCCAATATATTTTTAAGACGTCGTTGCAATAGGGTTCATTCCCGCATTGCGAATTTCATTAAATTCGTATGAAAAAAATAATACTATTTCTGGATATTGTGTTCTGGCTTTACTACGAAGTATAAAAAAGGAAGTGAGATACTTCAAATGATCAATCGATGATCCTTATCCATCAGAGGAGTTTGACCCATTGTACTTCCTCAAACCTTGGGATTAAAAGTGGTTTGAGATGCAGTACTTCAAATAGTCAATCGATGATCCTTATCCATCAGAGGAGTTGGACCCATCGTATTCACTCCCATTTTCGGAATCCGAGTGGGAAGAAGAGGGGGATTCGCAAATTAATGAGCTCCCTCCGAGCTATCGTTGCGAATTGATTTCTTACT